AATGAATTGCCTGACAAAAAGGATTACCTTGATAGGGTAAATTATAAAGTTTTTACTTTATTCATTATATTTAATAGAATTAAACTATTTCTAAAAGATTCAAAAACTTTTGTGCATCATACACTAAAATATAAAAAGATAAGCTAATTAAGCTATTGGGTTCATACCCCACTTATAAAGGTTCTATTCCTTTTCTTTTTAATTAAAAAAATTTCTAATAATATTTTTTTTATTATACTAATTTTAGGTTCTTTAATTACTATCTCTTCTAATTCCTGATTAGGAGCATGAATAGGATTAGAAATTAATTTACTTTCATTTATTCCCTTAATAAATGAAAGTAAAAAAAATTTAATAACCTCAGAAAGTAGATTAAAATATTTTTTAACCCAAGCTTTTGCTTCTTCAATTTTATTATTTTCTATTATTTTAATAATATTATTTTTTAATAATAATTGAATAATTTATAATAATTTTAATGATTTATTAATTTTATCAACTTTATTATTAAAAAGAGGAGCTGCTCCTTTTCATTTTTGATTTCCTGGAGTAATAGAAGGATTAAATTGAATTAATAGATTAATTTTAATAACTTGACAAAAAATTGCCCCTTTAATATTACTTTCTTATAATATAAATTATACAATTTTTTTTATTTCAATTATTTTATCAATAATTATTGGAGCATTAGGAGGATTAAACCAAACTTCTTTACGAAAATTAATAGCTTTTTCTTCCATTAATCACTTAGGTTGAATATTAATAGCAATAATAAATAATGAATTATTATGATTATTTTATTTTTTATTATACTCAATCCTATCAATATCTATTATTTTAATATTCAATAATTTTAAATTACTTCATTTTAATCAATTATTTAATTTTTCTATAATAAATCCTTTTATTAAATTTTTAATGTTCTTAAATCTTTTATCTTTAGGAGGATTACCCCCATTTTTAGGATTTTTACCTAAATGATTAGTAATTCAAAATTTAATTGAATTAAATCAAATTTTTTTATTATTTATTAGAATTTGTTTAACATTAATTACTTTATTCTATTATTTACGAATAACTTATAGTACTTTTATATTAAATTATAATAAGAATTCTTGAATATTAATTACTTTATATAATAATAAAAATATAAGTTTTATTTTAACTTTAAATTTTATTTCTATTATAGGATTAATAATAATTACTTTAATTTATTTAATTTTATAATAAAAATAAGAATTTAAGTTAAAAAAACTAATAGCCTTCAAAGCTGAAAATATTTGTTTTAATCTTTTAATTCTTAAACTTTAATAATTTTTAAATTATTCCTTTAGAATTGCAGTCTAATATCATTTTTGAATATAAAGTTTGATTAAAAAGAATTTTTTCTTATATATAAATTTACAATTTATCGCCTAAATTTCAGCCATTTAATCGCGACAATGGCTATTTTCAACTAATCATAAAGATATTGGTACACTATATTTTATTTTTGGTGTTTGATCAGGAATAATTGGAACTTCTTTAAGAATTTTAATTCGTACTGAATTAAGACACCCAGGTATATTTATTGGAAATGATCAAATTTATAATGTAATTGTTACAGCTCATGCATTTATTATAATTTTTTTTATAGTAATACCTATTATAATTGGAGGATTTGGAAATTGATTAGTTCCTTTAATATTAGGAGCTCCAGATATAGCATTTCCTCGAATAAATAATATAAGTTTTTGAATATTACCTCCATCATTAACACTATTATTATCCAGTAGTATAGTAGAAAATGGATCAGGGACTGGATGAACTGTATATCCTCCTCTTTCATCAGGAACAGCTCATGCCGGAGCTTCAGTTGATTTAACAATTTTTTCTCTTCATTTAGCAGGTATCTCATCTATTTTAGGTGCTGTAAATTTTATTACAACTGTTATTAATATACGATCTAGAGGAATTACTTTAGATCGATTACCTTTGTTTGTTTGATCAGTAGTAATTACTGCTATTTTATTACTTTTATCTTTACCAGTATTAGCCGGAGCTATTACTATATTATTAACAGATCGAAACCTAAATACATCATTTTTTGATCCAATTGGAGGAGGTGACCCTATCCTTTACCAACACTTATTTTGATTTTTTGGACATCCAGAAGTTTATATTTTAATTCTTCCTGGATTTGGAATAATTTCTCATATTATTACTCAAGAAAGAGGAAAAAAAGAAACATTTGGAACTTTAGGAATAATTTATGCTATATTAACAATTGGATTATTAGGATTTATTGTTTGAGCTCATCATATATTTACCGTTGGTATAGATGTAGACACACGAGCTTATTTTACTTCAGCTACAATAATTATTGCTGTCCCTACAGGAATTAAAATTTTTAGTTGACTAGCTACTCTTCATGGAACCCAACTAAATTATAGACCTGCATTATTATGATCATTAGGATTTGTATTTTTATTTACTGTTGGAGGATTAACTGGGGTAGTTTTAGCAAATTCATCAATTGATATTATTTTACATGATACTTATTATGTTGTTGCACATTTTCATTATGTTTTATCTATAGGAGCTGTATTTGCAATTATAGCCGGATTTATCCACTGATACCCCTTATTAACTGGCTTAGTAATAAATCCTTCATGATTAAAAGCTCAATTTACTATAATATTTATTGGAGTAAATTTAACCTTTTTTCCTCAACATTTTTTAGGACTAGCTGGAATACCTCGACGATATTCTGATTTTCCAGATAGTTATTTAACATGAAATATTATTTCTTCTTTAGGAAGAACTATTTCATTATTCGGAATTATTTTTTTTATATTTATTATTTGAGAAAGTATAATTTCACAACGTTCTCCATCTTTCCCTATACAATTATCTTCATCTATTGAATGATATCATACCCTTCCTCCTGCTGAACATACATATTCAGAATTACCTCTTCTTTCTTCTAACTTCTAATATGGCAGATTAGTGCAATGAATTTAAGCTTCATAAATAAAGATTATTATCTTTTATTAGAAAATGGCAACATGAGCAAATTTAGGTCTTCAAGACAGTTCTTCTCCTTTAATAGAACAATTAAATTTTTTTCACGATCATACTCTTTTAATCTTAATTATAATTACTATATTAATTGCTTACATTATATTTATATTATTTTTTAATAAATTTACTAATCGTTATCTATTACATGGTCAAACAATTGAAATTATTTGAACAATTCTACCTGCAGTAATTTTAATATTTATTGCTTTCCCCTCTCTTCGTCTATTATATTTAATAGATGAAATTAATTCACCTTTAATTACTTTAAAAGTTATTGGACATCAATGATACTGAAGTTATGAATATTCTAACTTTTTAAATTTAGAATTTGATTCTTACATAATTCCAACTAATGATTTAAATTTAAATAGATTTCGATTATTAGATGTAGATAATCGAATTATTTTACCATTAAATAATCAAATTCGAATTTTAGTAACTGCTACTGACGTAATTCATTCATGAACTATTCCTTCTCTTGGAGTAAAAATTGATGCTACTCCTGGACGATTAAATCAAACTAATTTTTTAATTAATCAACCAGGATTATTTTTTGGTCAATGTTCAGAAATTTGTGGTGCAAACCATAGTTTTATACCAATTGTCATCGAAAGAATCCCAATAAACAATTTCATTAAATGAGTATCTTCTCAATTAAATTCATTAGATGACTGAAAGCAAGTAATGATCTCTTAAATCATATTATAGTAAATTAGCAATTACTTCTAATGAATTTTATTTTAAATTTAAAAAATTAGTTTTATAAAAACCTTAGTATGTCAAACTAAAAAAATTAGTATTAATCTAATATTTTTTTAATTCCTCAAATAGCCCCTATTAGATGATTAACTTTATTTTTTATTTTCTCAATTACATTAATAATTTTCAATATTAAAAATTATTTTTGTTTTTCTTATAATTCTAATGAAGCAACCCAAAATTTAATTATTAAACAATCTAAAATAAATTGAAAATGATAACAAATTTATTTTCTGTATTCGATCCTTCAACAACTATCTTAAATTTATCATTCAACTGAATAAGAACCTTTTTAGGTCTTTTAATTATTCCTTCTTCATTTTGATTAATACCTAATCGATTCCAAATTATTTGAAATAATATCTTATTAACTTTACACAAAGAATTTAAAACTTTATTAGGACCTAACGGCCATAATGGAAGAACATTAATATTTATTTCATTATTTTCATTAATTATATTTAATAATTTTTTAGGATTATTCCCTTATATTTTTACAAGTACCAGTCATTTAACTTTAACATTAACATTAGCTTTTCCATTATGATTAAGCTTTATATTATATGGATGAATTTGTCATACACAACATATATTTGCTCATTTAGTGCCTCAAGGTACCCCCGCAGTATTAATACCTTTTATAGTTTGTATTGAAACTATTAGAAATGTAATTCGTCCAGGAACTTTAGCTGTACGATTAACCGCAAATATAATTGCCGGACATTTATTAATAACTTTACTTGGAAATACAGGACCCATATCATCATCTTATATTATTTTATCATTAATTTTAATTACTCAAATTGCTTTATTATTATTAGAATCTGCTGTTGCAATTATTCAATCTTATGTTTTTGCTGTTTTAAGAACTCTTTATTCTAGAGAAGTAAATTAATTTATGTCAACACATGCAAATCACCCTTTTCACTTAGTAGATTATAGACCATGACCTTTAACAGGAGCTATTGGAGCAATATCAACAGTTACAGGATTAGTTCAATGATTTCACCAATATGATATTTCATTATTTTTATTAGGAAATATTATTACATTATTAACTATATATCAATGATGACGAGATATTTCCCGAGAAGGTACTTTTCAAGGTCTTCACACTATTCCTGTCACTTTAGGACTACGATGAGGAATAATTTTATTTATTATTTCTGAAGTATTTTTTTTTATTTCTTTTTTTTGAGCTTTTTTCCATAGAAGTTTATCCCCTACAATTGAATTAGGTATAATTTGACCCCCAATTGGAATTTTTGCTTTTAATCCATTCCAAATTCCTCTATTAAATACGGCTATTTTACTAGCTTCTGGAGTAACAGTCACTTGAGCTCACCATAGCTTAATAGAAAATAATCACACACAAACTATTCAAAGTTTATTTTTTACTATTTTATTAGGAATTTATTTTTCTATATTACAAGCCTATGAATATATTGAAGCACCATTTACTATTGCTGATAATGTATATGGATCAACATTTTTTGTAGCAACAGGTTTCCATGGACTTCATGTATTAATTGGAACTACATTTTTATTAATTTGTTTAATTCGTCATTTAAATTATCATTTTTCAAAAAATCATCACTTTGGATTTGAAGCTGCTGCATGATATTGACATTTTGTTGATGTAGTATGATTATTTTTATATATTTCAATTTATTGATGAGGTAACTAATTTATAAAGTATAATTCTGTATATGTGACTTCCAATCACAAGGACTAAATAATTTTAGTATAAATAATTATTCTTTTATTCCTTATAAGATGTATTATTTTTATTATCACAATTATTGTAATAATGCTAGCTACAATTTTATCTAAAAAAACTATTATTGATCGAGAAAAATCTTCACCTTTTGAATGTGGATTTGATCCAATAAATTATTCTCGTTTACCGTTTTCTTTACGATTCTTTTTAATTGCTATTATTTTTTTAATTTTTGATGTAGAAATTGCATTAATTTTACCTATAATTTTAATTATTAAATCATCAAATTTAATTAATTGATCAATTACTAGTCTTTTTTTTATTTTTATTTTATTAATTGGATTATATCATGAATGAAACCAAGGAGCTTTAGAATGAAATAAATAATAAATATGAAGCGATTTATTGCAATTAGTTTCGACCTAATTTTAGGTGAAACTCACCCATATTTTAAATAGGATAATAGTTAACTATAACATTTAATTTGCATGTAAAAAGTATTGAATTAATTCAGTTTGTCTTAATTAATTGAAACCAAAATAGAGGTATATCACTGTTAATGATATTATTGAATAATAAAATATTCCAATTAAGAAATATAAATGGAATTAAACCATTTAAGATAAAAGTTAGCAGCTTTTTCTTGGCCATCATATTTCAAATTTTTATTTATATAGTTTAAATAAAACATTACATTTTCACTGTAAAAATAAAAATTTATTTTTTATAAATAATTATTTAAAAATTATAATAATTTCCCTAACATCTTCAATGTTATACTCTAAATATAAGCTATTTAAATTTATTTTTATAATCAAAATAATGTTATCAAAACTAAAATAATAACTCACAATATATAACTTAATAAATAAATCTTTAAATTATTATTTTGAAATTCTTGAATATACAATGAATAATTTTTTAATTGTTTATACAATATCTGACCTCCAAAATATTCTCTTCATCCTTGATCAAATCTTTTATAAGAATATATTCCTAAAACTAATGGACATTTAATAATTCCAACAGTAGAAATTATAGGTATAAATCATATTCTTCCTCAAAAAAATCTATAATTATTAAATTTAAATGATTTATTAAAAAAAATAAATCTTACATTACTAATTATATAACCTAATAAACCCCCTAAAATACATACTATTAAAGTTAATAATTTTATAAAAAAAGGTAAACAAATTATTTTTGGATTAAAAAATATTAATCAATTTAATATTCTCCCACCAATAATTGCTATAATTATTAAAAAAAAAATTCTGAATGATATATTTCATCCCTTATCATTTAATATATTTAAAGAAATTATATTAAAATCTCCTGTTATAGAATAAAATACTAATCGAAATGAATAACACACTGTTAATCCTGTAGAGAAAAAAAAAAGAAAAAAAGAAAAAAAATTTATATAAGATAACATTACCATTTCTAAAATTAAATCTTTTGAATAAAACCCCGCTAAAAATGGTATCCCACACAAAGCTAAATTAGCAACATTAAAACAACTACATGTTAAAGGCATTCTTATTCTTAAATTTCCTATAAAACGAATATCTTGAATATTTTTTATATTATGAATAATCACCCCCGCACATATAAATAATAAAGCCTTAAACAAAGCATGAGTTAATAAATGAAAAAATGCTAACTTATAAAACCCAATAGATAAAATTCTTATTATCAATCCTAATTGACTTAAAGTTGATAAAGCAATAATTTTTTTTAAATCAAATTCAAAATTAGCACCTAACCCAGATATAAATATTGTTAATCCAGAAATTAATAATAAAAATTGACCCCAAATAGAATTTTCTAATAAAATATTAAATCGAATTAATAAATAAACACCAGCAGTAACTAAAGTTGAAGAATGAACTAAAGCAGAAACAGGAGTAGGAGCTGCTATAGCTGCAGGCAATCAAGAAGAAAAAGGAATTTGAGCTCTTTTAGTTATAGCCGCTAATATTACTAACCCCCCAATAACTATTATTTCAATATCTATTTTAAAAATATCTAAATAAAAAATATAATTCCAACTTCCATAATTTAATATTCAAGCAATTGCTAATAATAATGCTACATCTCCAATTCGATTAGATAAAGCAGTCAATATTCCTGCATTATAAGATTTCACATTTTGAAAATAAATTACTAAACAATAAGATACTAATCCTAATCCATCTCAACCTAATAAAATTCTAATTAAATTAGGACTAATAATTAATATTATTATAGAAAAAACAAATATTAAAACTAATAAAATAAAACGATTAATATTAAAATCTTCTCTCATATATTGATTTCTATAAAAAATAACTAATGATGAAATTAATAAAACAAAAGATATAAATATTAATCTTATTCAATCAAATAAAAAAGTTATTACAATAGTTATAGAATGCAAAGAAACAATTTCTCATTCAATAAAATAAATTAAATCTTTAATTAAAAATTTTACTCTAAAAATAAATAAAATAAATCTAATAAAAATTAAAATATAAAATCTATTTTTACAATAATTAATTAAATTATTCACGATCTAAAATGAAAATTTCATATCATTGACACCACAAATCAATATTTTTTTTAAACTATTTAAATTTATTTATTAAATTCATATTACACAAAAATTACTTTTTATAATTAATAAATTTAAAGGTAATCAATGTAATATTAATAATAAAAATTCTCGAACTCTACCTGAAAAAAAAAAATAAATACCTGAATAAATTTTTCCATGTTGACTATAAGCAAATAAATACAAAGTGTAAGCTGCTCTAAAAAAAGATAAAAATCCTAACCCAATTATTGTTAATCAAGATCATCTAACAATACTATTTAATAAAGAAATTTCACCCAATAAATTTAATGTAGGAGGAGCTGCCATATTACCAGAACATAATAAAAATCATCATAATGATAATCTAGGTATAAAATTTAATATTCCTTTATTAATTAATAAACTTCGTCTTCTTATACGTTCATAAGAAATATTAGCTAAACAAAACAAACCAGAAGAACATAATCCATGAGCAATTATTAAAGTATAAGAACCATTTAATCCCCAATAAGTTATTGTTATTAAACCTCTCAAAACAATTCCTATATGAGCAACAGAAGAATAAGCAATTAATGCTTTTAAATCTATTTGTCATAAACAAATTAATCTTACTAATACCCCTCCAACTAATCTAATACTAATTCAAATAAAATTAAATTTTATACCTAAAATCTGTAAAATAGAAAAAATTCGAAGTAAACCATATCCCCCTAATTTTAATAATACCCCAGCTAAAATTATTGAACCTGAAACAGGAGCTTCTACATGAGCCTTTGGTAACCATAAATGAACTAAAAATATAGGTATTTTTACTAAAAAAGCAAATACTAAACATAAATATAAAAATTCCAAATTATATAAATTTTTATAACTTATTATAATAAAATTTATTGTATAATCATTATTCTTAATAAAAAAAATCCCAATTAATAAAGGTAAAGAAGCTAATAATGTATAAAATAATAAATAAATCCCAGCTTGTAATCGTTCAGGTTGATAACCTCATCCTAAAATTAAAAATAATGTAGGAATTAATCTACTCTCAAAAAATAAATAAAATATAAATAATCTAATTGAACTAAAAGTAAGAATTAATATCAATAATAAAATTATAATTATAAATAAAAATAAATTAATATAATTATTATACCGAAATACCCCTTCTCTAGCTATTAATATTAATCTACAAATTCAAAAACTTAATAAAATTAAACCATAAGAAATTATATCCATTCCAAAATAATAAGAAATTTCACAAAAATAATAATTTGATCTAATTTTAATTATAAATAACCCACTAATTAAAAAAATTAAATTTTGAACCATTCAATAAATATTTTTTTTAAAAAAGAAAAAAAATATAAATAAAAGTATAAAAATAAATTTTAACATTGCAAAATAGAAAAACTTTGAAAATAATCATTTCCATGAGTTCGAATTATAGAAACTAGAATAGATAAACCTAAAACTCCCTCACATACACAAAATGTCAAAAAAAATATACTAAAATATATCTCATAATCTATAAAATTTAAATACAAAAATAACAATATAAATAATATTAATACTATAAATTCTAAACTTAATAAAGTACATAATAAATGTTTCCGATTTGAAATAAATACTATACACCCAAATAAAAATATAATAACTATCAAATAATATATATATATATTTATCATTAGTTTTAATAGTTTAAAAAAAACATTAGTCTTGTAAACTAAAAATAAAATATTTTTTTTTAAAACTTCAAGAAAAAAGATATTTCTTCTTCACTAACTCCCAAAGTTAATATTTTATTATAAACTATTTCTTGATATTATAATAATTATTATATTAATTTCTTTTATTACTAGATTTATTTTTATACAAATAAAACATCCTTTAGCAATAGGATTAATATTATTAATTCAAACCTTTTTAATTTCTTTATTAACTGGAATATTTGTAAAAACATTCTGATTTTCTTATGTATTATTTTTAATTTTTATAGGAGGAATATTAGTTTTATTTATTTATGTAACCTCTCTCTCATCAAATGAAATATTTTCATTATCATTTAAATTAACATTTCTATCAATTAACTTTTTTATACCTATAATTATAATTTTATTTTTTATTGATTCATCAATTATTGAAAATTTTATTAATAATAACGAAATAAATTTATTTTTTAATTATTCTATAATTCCTGAAAATATTATTGAATTAAATAAAATATATAACTTTCCTACAAATTTAATTACTTTACTATTAATCAATTATCTATTTTTAACTTTATTAGTAACAGTAAAAATTACAAAAAAAAATTATGGTCCTTTACGCCCTCTTTATTAATGAATAAACCTTTTCGAAAAATTCACCCATTAATTAAAATAGCAAATAATGCTTTAATTGATTTACCTGCTCCCTCAAATATTTCTGCATGATGAAATTTTGGATCACTATTAGGATTATGCCTAATTATTCAAATTTTAACAGGACTATTTTTAGCTATACATTATACTGCCGATATTGAAACAGCTTTTAATAGAGTTAATCATATTTATCGAGATGTCAACAATGGATGATTCCTACGAATTTGTCATGCTAATGGTGCTTCTTTTTTTTTTGCCTGCTTATTTATTCATATCGGACGAGGAATTTATTATAATTCATATTTATTCATTCCAACATGAATAATTGGAGTAATCATTTTATTTATAGTAATAGCAACAGGATTCTTAGGATATGTTTTACCTTGAGGACAAATATCTTTTTGAGGAGCTACTGTAATTACTAATCTTTTATCAGCTATCCCTTATTTAGGAATTGATTTAGTACAATGAATTTGAGGAGGATTTGCAGTAGATAATGCTACTTTAACTCGATTTTTTACTTTTCATTTTATTTTACCATTTATTGTACTTGCTTTAACTATAATTCATTTATTATTCCTACACCAAACAGGTTCTAATAACCCATTAGGATTAAATAGAAATGTTGATAAAATTCCTTTCCATCCTTATTTTATTTATAAAGATATAATTGGATTTGTAATTTTTATTTGAATTTTAATTGGATTTATTTGAAAATTTAATTATTTATTAATAGACCCAGAAAATTTTATTCCAGCAAATCCTTTAGTTACTCCTGTTCATATTCAACCTGAATGATATTTTTTATTCGCTTATGCTATTCTTCGATCAATTCCTAATAAATTAGGAGGAGTAATTGCATTAGTTTTATCAATTGCAATTTTAATTATTTTACCTTTTACACATATAAATAAATTTCGAGGTTTCCAATTTTACCCTTTAAATCAAATTTTATTTTGAAATATAGTAATTGTATCTTCTTTATTAACTTGAATCGGAGCACGACCAGTAGAAGACCCTTATGTATTAACAGGTCAAATTTTAACAATTTTATATTTTTCATATTTTTTAATCAACCCTATATTAAATAAATATTGAGATAAACTACTAAATTAAATTAATAAGCTTTTAAAGTATATGTCTTGAAAACATAAGAAAGAAGTCAAATCTTCTATTAATTTATACTAAATAATATTCATTAAAATAATAAAGATAAAATAAAAATTTTAATCCCAATAAAAAAAAATAAATAATTTAAAGATATTGGTAAAAATCTCTTTCAAGCTAAATATATTAATTTATCATAACGAAATCGTGGTAAAGTCCCACGAACTCAAATAAATAAAAAAGAAATTAAAGTTAATTTTAAAAAAAATATAATTCTATAAATATCACTCCCTAAAAAAATTACTCTAAATAATATTCTTATAAATAAAATTCTCGAATATTCAGCTAAAAAAATTAATGCAAATCCTCCTCTTCTATACTCAACATTAAACCCAGAAACTAATTCTGATTCTCCTTCTGCAAAATCAAATGGAGTCCGATTAGTTTCAGCTAAACATGAAGCAAACCAAACTATAGATAAAGGAAAACAAAATATAATAAATCATATATATTTTTGAAATAAAAAAAAATTTAAAAAATTATAATTTCCAATTAAAAAAATAAAACTTAATAAAATTAAAGCTAAACTTACTTCATAAGAAATAGTTTGAGCAACTGCTCGTAATCCCCCCAACAAAGCATAATTAGAATTAGAAGATCATCCCGCAACTATTACTGTATAAACTCCTAATCTAGTAATACATAAAAAAAATAAAACACCTAAATTAAAAGAATATAATTTAATTAAATAAGGTATACTTATCCAAATTAAAAGAGATAAAAATAATGAAAAAATAGGAGAAAAATAATAAAAAATATAATTAGATAATAAAGGATAAGTTTGTTCTTTAGTAAATAATTTTACAGCATCTCTAAAAGGTTGAAATAATCCTATAAATCCTACTTTATTAGGACCTTTTCGAATTTGAATATAACCTAAAACTTTCCGTTCTAATAAAGTCAAAAAAGCAACACCAACCATTACACAAATTACTAATAATAATCTTCCAACTAATGATAATAAATAATCTATTAAAAACAATACTATTTATAATTAATTTAATTATATAAATAAATTCTAAATTTATTGCACTAATCTGCCAAAATAGTATAATAAACATTAATAAAATTCATAATTTTAAAATTTATATTTTTCATATTAGGTCCTTTCGTACTATAATATAAAATATTGATTAAGGATAGAAACCAACCTGGCTTACGCCGGTTTGAACTCAGATCATGTAAGAAATTAAAGGTCGAACAGACCTAAATTTTAAACTTCTACACCTAAAAATAATTCTTAATCCAACATCGAGGTCGCAATCTTTTTTGTCGATAGGAACTCTAAAAAAAAATTACGCTGTTATCCCTAAGGTAACTTAATTTTTTAATCAATAAAATTGGATCAATTATTCATATATTTATGTATAATATTAATAAAAGTTATTTAAATTTTAATACCACCCCAGTAAAATTTTTTAATATAATATAAATTTAAAAATTCTTTTTAATTTATAATAAAAAAAAATAAAGATCTATAGGGTCTTCTCGTCCTTTAATTATATTTTAACTTTTTAATTAAAAAATAAAATTCTATAAAAAATTAAAAAAGACAGTATATACCTCATTCAACCATTCATACAAGCCTTCAATTAAAAGACTATTGATTATGCTACCTTCGCACAGTCAAAATACTGCGGCCCTTTAATTTTATCAGTGGGCAGGTTAGACTTTAAATTTAATACAAAAAGACATGTTTTTGATAAACAGGTAAGTATGTAGTTTGCCGAATTCCTTATTTAAACCTTTCACTTTTAAATATTTTTACAATTTATATACTAATTTTATAATAATTAATAAATTTTAATAATTAAAATTTATAATTTATTAAATAATTTAATTTAAAAATAAATAATAAAAAATTTAAAATAAATTATAACAAATTTGTTAATGGTAACTATTTTTAAGCTTACATTTATTAAAATATTTTATTTAAAATTTAAAAATTTATTTTAAAGCTAATCCCTTAAAATACTAATTCTATAAAATAAAAATATTATTTAATTAATATTTTTATTAATAAATCTAAATTAAATTTATTTATTAAAAAACTAGATATATTTTAAAACGATTAACATTTCATTTCTAATTATATATTTAAAATAATTATACCACAATAACTTTTATATATAATTAAATCTTTAAAATTCGAGAAAAATTAAAATAATAATTAATTATTTAATAAACCCTGATACACAAGGTACAATAAATAAAATTTTCTTTTAAAATAATAATTTTTCAAATTATTTCAATATTCCTTTACAATACAATTAAACTATCATTAAAATTATTTTTTTTATAAAAAATACTAAAACAAAAAAAAATAAAATTATTTTTATTAAATAAATATTTTATAAATAAATTAAATTAATAAATAAAATTTAATCAATTAAAATTGATTTGCACAAATTTCTTTTCAATGTAAATGAAATACTTTACTAATTAAGCTTTAAATTGTCTTTCTAGATACACTTTCCAGTACATCCACTATGTTACAACTTATCTTATTTTAAAGATAAGAACGATGGGCGATATGTACATGTTTTAGAGCTAAAATCATATAAATAATCTATTTTATATTACTATTAAATCCACTTTTAAAATTTTATTTCAAAAATTTATCCATTTAAATAAATTTATTGTAATCCATCTCTACTTAAATATAAACTGCACCTTGACCTGACATTTTATTTAATAAAATATTAAGAAAATTTTTATCTATTAACATATTCTGATGACGGCGATATACAAATTTAATAAATCTAAGTAAGGTTCAATGTGGATTATCAATTATAGGACAGATTCCTCTAAAAAGACTAAAACACCGCCAAATTTTTTAAATTTTAAGAATATAACTAATACTACTTTAATATTTTAATATTTATTTTTAATAATAGGGTATCTAATCCTAGTTTATAACAAAAAGTTTATAGCTTAAATAATTTTTTTTAATAATAAATAAATAAATTTAAAAATTTTACCCAATAAATTTATATTTATATTATTAAATCATAAAATTTAACTAATACTAAAAAATTTTATTTGTATTATTTGTATAACCGCGGTAGCTGGCACAAATTTTACCAATACTATATATTATTACTAATACAAAATTTCTTTTTTAAATTAATATTAATTACTGCGAATAAATAAATAAATTTTATATTTTAAATACAAAATTAATTCATACAAAAATTTACATGTAAAATAAAATAAAAATAAAAAATTTTACTAAAATAAAATAATCTATTTTATTTACTTATAAATATACTTATAGAAAAATATATTTTTTTTAAAAAATTAAATTAAAATAAATATACCATATTATAACAAAAATATAATTTTTAAAAAAATAATTTTAATTAGCACAATTCCTCCCCGCGATCGTATATAAAAATTAACCCCTTAATTTAAT